AAAAATTCCCAATTCTCCTTTTGGTGCTTCGACTCTTACATAAAGTTCTTGCTTGGACAATTCAAAGGTTGGAGAAGGTTTTTTACTAATAAATCGATATTCAAAATCATCCCATTCAGGGTCTTTTATTCTATTAAAGCGCCGGATTTCTAAATTCTCATAGGGTCCCCCTGGAATTCCTTCCAGAGCTTGTTGGATAATTTTTATGGATTCTGTCATTTCACTGATTCGTACTAAATACCTAGCTAACGAATCCCCTTCTTTTTGCCATTGAATCTCCCAGTCAAATTCGTCGTAACACTCATAACGATCAACTTTACGAAGATCCCATTGTATTCCGGAAGCTCGCAGCATTGGCCCTGATAAACCCCAATTTAGTGCTTCTTCTGTGTCAATAATGCCTACGCCTTCAACTCGTTCTAAAAAAATAGGATTTCGTGTAATAAGCTTTTGATATTCAGCAACCCCGCTTAAAAAATAATCGCAAAAATCCAAACATTTATCTATCCAGCCATGAGGTAGATCAGCAGCAACTCCTCCGATACGAAAATAATTATGCATCATGCGCATACCGGTAGCAGCTTCGAATAGGTCATATATCAATTCTCGTTCTCGAAAAATATAGAAGAAGGGGGTCTGTGCCCCAATATCTGCCATAAAAGGGCCAAGCCATAATAAATGGGAAGCGATACGACTCAATTCCAACATAATAGCTCTGATATAGCTAGCCCTTTTAGGTACTTGAATATTGCCTAGCTGTTCGGGTCCATTTACGGTTATTGCTTCTGTGAACATAGTAGCTAAATAATCCCAACGCGTTACATAAGGCAAATATTGTATAATTGTTCGATTTTCCGCAATTTTTTCCATCCCTCTATGTAAATAACCCAATATTGGTTCACAGTCAATAACATCTTCACCATCGAGAGTAACAATCAGTCGAAGAACACCATGCATTGATGGGTGGTGAGGACCCATATTGACTATCATGAGGTCTTTTCTTGTAGTTGGTGCAATCATAAGTTTTTCTCGAGTCATTCTTCCATGCATTGCTGAAAGTAAAAAGAAGTTCATCAAAATTTAAACGATTAAGCTCAAATGGTATCACGCTCCAAATTAACGGGTTTTTATCTCGCGAATATCCAACTCACCGATTAATTCTTTATAGCGTTCTCTATTTCTTTTTGACAAATAGGCCAGCAGTCGTTGACGTTTTCCCAAAATTTTTCGCAAACCTCTCTGAGATGAAGAGTCCTTTTTGTGCAATTCCAAATGTGAAGTCAGTTTCCTTATCTTAGTGGTGAAACTGAATACTTGAAATTCAACAGACCCTCTGTTTTCTTCGTTTTCTTTTTGAGAAAGAACCGAAATGAATGAATTTTTGACCATAAAAAAAAGCCCCCTTGCCTTTTTACAGATATGGATTTTACCGATCAGTAATAATAATGCCATTAATTTGAAATTTGAATGTGGTATATACAATAATATAATATACAATAATATAATCCGAATTTCTTTATGAACTCCTAATTTTCTGAATTCAAATCAATTAATTCAATTTGAAATTGGATTTAGATAGGGATAGAAAAGGAGTGGTCCATTTTTTCCATCGAAGAATTTGAATTTAGACCTAAAATGAAGAAAGTTCTAAGGTTCTGTTGATTCATTTCGAGATCTAATTGAAACATTAATGAAATGTGAGACAAGACATGCGATCCGCATATTTGTTTGCTTTCATATACCCCCTATACCCTATATAGTAATATAGTAATATAGTAATAGTATAGTATATAGTAGGGTATAGGATATATGAAAAAATGTATTATCCACAAATTTTCAATCGTGGATACAGATGTACCCTTAACATACTGAAACGACTGCCGTTATTCGTATCAAACCAATAACGATTCATACAAGCTAAATCTTCTAATCGATAATTAGGCCAAAGAAAAAGCTTGAATTTCATTAATTGATTTTTCTCTCTATCAAGGTGCTTATTGTCATGTGAAACTTGGGTGCTGTTTTTTACGTTCTTTTCGTTCGAAAATACTGGATTTCTATCTATATCATTTCTATTCTTTGAATTGAAACAAATTAGAATTCTCAATTTTCTACGACGTCTAAACGATAAAATATTTTCAGGAACAAGCAAATCAAAACGATTTTTATCTCTATTTTCGGTTATTCTTTGATGTGTTGAAATAGCTTTACCAAAACGATTCTTAGAAACATATCCTTGCTCTTGGTATTTTTGAGTAGTTTGGTGTTTACTCTTATGAATCAACGAAATACCTATGGTTTGATACATAATAAATTGTCCATCTTTTTTTCCAGACAGACGAATGGGTTCTATAATCAGTACTCCCCTTTTCATCAATTCTGTAAGAGTTAAATTCTTCTGAATCAGCATTATATCCAAACTCATTTCTCTCTTGTGAATCGAGGATATAGTAATTTTTCTTGGATCTATGAGTCTAAGCAGGAGACAATATACCTTGATATTATTGATCATTCTTTGATTTAAAGTATCGCCCCATCTCAATTGAAAAAGCAAATAACGTTTCAGGAAGAAATCTAGTTCTGCTTCCGTCTTGTTTTTGTATTGTTTTTTCTTTTTCCCTTTTTTCATGTCTGACCTTACATAATTTTCTTCAATATCTTTTTGTTGTGAGAGAACGGATCCAAGATCTCCTCGACTTATGGGTTCTTTTTCTTTTTGATTTCGATACTTTTTTTTCGATGCTATCAAAAAACTTCCTTTTTCCTCTTCATTGATCTTTTTATTTTCACTACTATTTTGATTTTCATTTCTATTCAAATTTAAAAGAAGTAATTTACTTGGTATAAACCAAGGTTTCATTTTATACGCACTATAAAGTAATACAAATTCTGGGAAGAACCAAGATTCCAGATTTGATATGGGATGCTTTAGCATTTTTTCATTCATTCCCATCCAATCAAAAAACCCTTTGTGAGAATTTGGTGGATTTTTTTCTGGAATCATAAAATAAGAAAGATCTTTTTTAGAAATTATTTGAGAATTATTAGTAAGAATTTGAGTATTTTGATTCCTGTTGGTATCGATCATGATACAGGCCCCAATATCGACTTTTTTTCTAAGATAAAAATTGAGAATTTTCCAATCAAAATATTTTCTATCGGCCATTTTTTCCATATATAGAGTATCGACCCTTCCTAGATTATTATTTAGATAATTATTAATAGGGATGTTTCTCAGCATATCAAAAAGGGTCTCTTTAGACGTGTAAGAAATCTCTTGGTTCTTATTTCCTTGAAACGCAGATCTATAAAAAAAGCATTCCGTTTTATTTTCATAATTAAGAAATTTATATGATAAAAGATCATACCTATAGTCTTTTTGAAAATTCTCTTTTTGATTAGATAATGAATATACTTCAAATTGTTTTTGTTTTTTGGAATCAATTAATTGGTCTTTTTCATATGAATGCCATTTGCTTAAAATTTCCTTTTTAGCTATATGACGCTGATGAACCGTATTTCGCCACTTTTCTGGTATTAATCTAGACCATTTTATCTGAGATAAATTGTATTGATAATGTCCTCTTAACCAGTTTTTCCATTGATTCATTTCATAACTCGGAAGTTTCTTATCCCCCAATTTCGAATGAACCACTCCTCGCGTTTCAAAAGAATCCTTTATTTCGGGTTTAAGAAAAAAAGGGATTCCTTGGTAGTGAAGAACAGATCTTAATTTATACGAATTACTAACTTGGATTCGTGATAATTTGTAAAATACATATGCTTGTGATACGTAGGATAAGTCATAAAAACTATGTGAATTAGTAATAGTAAAACTAATATTATCAAGTGACTTTGAAATAAACGGAATTGGATTTTTCTTAATTTTATTAATTATTTCTTGTTTTCTTGAATTATTGTAAATGGATTTATCAATAATTTTTTTTATTAATTCAAGAAAAAGTTCTGTATTCATTTTCGGAATATTAATGCTAGATAAAAATATATCTGTGTATATTCTTTCAATAAAAAATTTCAAAAAAGGGGGTAATTTACAAATTATTCGAGCATTTCTTCTTTTTAATATTTGCCATTTTTCGAATCTGTTAGCATTATAATTTGTTTTGTTAGCACTAATAAAATGATTTATTCTTGGAGTTACTTTTTTTTTCTCTTTTGAGATTCTTTCTATTTGATTTAGAATTGTACTTGTTCGATCAGCCAGATCCTTCATTTTTTTTTCTGTAAATGAAGAATTTGTCCAACTCGGAGATGCAATTTGACTCAATGATTCGTGAATTATCTGATTGCTTATTAGGGAATCTTTTTCTTCTTTAAATTCTCTCGATTCATATATTTCGACTTCTCTTAATCGAAATAATAGAATTGGATTTACTTTTGAAAGTTCTTTTATTTTTTTTGTTATCAAAATAACACTTTTGATAACCCATTTTTTTGCTTCTTTTGAAAGTTTTCCAAGTAATTTTGTTTTTCCTTTGAAAACTATTAGAACGCGAAAATACTTTTTTTTTAATTTTCCAATTTTTTTTTTGAATTCCGTAAAAATGGGTTTAAAAAAGGAAAGTCGTTTTTGGGGCGAACCAAAAGGAAGTTCGGCTTCCATTCCCCAAACTGTTAAAAAACAAAAAAATGATTTTTGTTTTTTCTTTTTCATTAGATCTTTCTGAGAGAATCCTAGTTTCGATTTGTTCCAAGGTTTCAAAGAGAAAGGAAATAATATTTTTATCTGAATACCGTCTGTCAACCAATTTTTCGGAAATTCTGTTTCGGATAATGGAACACCGTTATAAGTACATTTAACATGCACCTCCCTATCCCATTCCTGAAAATCCTCAGACCATTCAGGAAGTTGAAATAGAAGTATACGTCCAATATTTTTCGCAATTATGAATGAAGGTAATAAAATATATTTTCTAAAAATAGATTGAGTTAGTAACATGCAACCTCTTATTACTTGCGCAAGTGGAACGGTATCCCAG